TAGGTTGATAGGAAATCAATTTCGTTTAAAGGTTGTGGAAAGGACTGAAGATACTTTGTATACAGACTCACAAGAGTCCCTGAGTACTCAAACATTCAACCAGGATGGTTAGTCGGCTCTTATAGAGTAGAGTTAAAATGAGAAAAAATGTATGTAATACTGGTGGTGTCTTGTCTCTCTATTCTCTCACAGAAATTAGAGTAAGGCTTAGATCGAATAGGAAATATAGGTATCTGATAGATAGTTATTTATTTCGATGGTCTATTTTGATGTTTTTTGCTTATGAAAAAGGGGTAATAAAACAAACAAGAGAATAGGTCTTACTATTCCTACATGTTCAATTAGATAGAATAAGAGCATTCCTTTGCTATTTCATTTCCCAAGAAAGTTGTGTATCCTATTTGTGTTTAATACTTCCCGATTCTACCAAAAATCTTCGAACATAGGAACTTGTTACGAGTGGATTCATTGCATTGGTTCATCAATAGCTTTAAGTCAGAATTCTATTCTATTTTGACTCTACGCCATTGATTCTACTATGATTATTCATCAATAATGGAATGGAATAATTCCTTCATAGAGATAGGAGACATAATTCATATGGATATAGTAAGTCTCGCTTGGGCTGCTTTAATGGTAGTCTTTACATTTTCCCTTTCACTCGTAGTATGGGGAAGAAGTGGACTCTAGGGGTACTACTAATTGAATGATGGATAATTGAATAATTAATTCAGTAATCGAATTAGATCAATTGTTTAATTGATCGTTTTTCTAAACTAAAAAAAAAAAAAGAATTACTGTACTTTGTTTCCAAATTCTATTGGAATACAGTAATAAGAAAATGGAATAATAAATAAAATTATTCGATCAAACAATGAATGATTACTATGTATAGTTATATACATAATTCTAGTTGTATTTCGAAACTAAAATCTACGCATGATAGGAAATTTTTTCCAACGGAATTCTCCCTAAATGGATACTCTATTTTCATAAACTAGCTTTTTACCAAAATTTTGGATATTACAATGAGAAAAGCCAATCCCGGTTTTTTGCTTTTTTTTCTTTATTTGTTTTCCTCTTTTTTTTTACTATTTACTGTTCTAAGAGAAAGTTGTTTTGCTATTAGATTAGGGCAATACATACTTTCTACTGGAAGTGACTAGTGGTTGTCCAAAGAGGTTTCGCACATAATCAAATTTTATCTTTCTTCCGTTGAGCGATTCACATATCGTACATTTAACCTTTCTTTAAAACTCCTAGATATTTTTTCTGCCTTTTTTACTCATCTCATATCATGTTTAAGCCTAAAAGAGGGTCTACTTTACTTTTACTAATTAATCTACTCCTTTCCCAAATGGGAAAAGGGTATCATAGAACCCCTAGGATCATCTGTTAATGTAATGCCTCAATCTTGGGATGGGAAATCTAAAAAAGACAAAGATTCTTTTTCTTTGGTTTGGTTTTCTTTTATCCTTTTTTAGATATTTTTATCTATTTTTTATTTATTATAGTCATAGGGGATTAGTATATGTCCATACTATTCTTTCTCCATTGATTCTTTTGATGGATCCACGGACCCATACGTAGTATATAAAAAAAATAATAATAAGAGAGCTAGGAATTAGAAGAGTTGACCTTCGATTATTTTCTATTGGTCGAAATCTATACAAAAAAAAGTATATTTAGTAAAAAAGGAAATTCAATTGGACTGCTATTTCGATGTACTATTTAGATATACATCTAATCTAATATATGTACATACAATTAATCTAGATATCGGCTCTATTCTATTTATCTATTTATATATAGAAAGTAGAAAGCCTATATCTGTATACACTACAAAATCTCATAGAGAAATTTCTCTATGATAGTAACTAGATACTCTTTACTATAATAAAGACTATATAATAAATACAAAAAAAAATAATAAATACAAAAAAAAATGGAGTATGGTAGAAAGAACTATATTCTCTAAAATTCTTTCTACCATACTATCTCATATATTTTTTATATGATTCCAGCCAAATAATTTCCTTTAAGACTTGGAGTTTGAATCCTTTTGTTTCATTTCTTCAATCATTGATAAGAGCTAATAATTCAAGTTTCAGTCAAATTAATCACTTTGACTGACTGTTTTTACGTAGATGATAAGTAAAAAGGCAGTAGGAACTAGAATGAAGAGTGCAGTAGCAATAAATGCGAGAATATTTACTTCCATAATCTCATTTTTTTTTTTTTACTTCGCAATAACTCGGGATCTAATCCCATAGAGATAAGAAATTTGATTCCTATAACTGTAAACTCAATGGAATGAATTGCATCCTGATGATACTGAATCGGATCAATATTATGAATAACAATATCTGCTCCATCAAATCGATCCATCGTCGAGAATTAATTGAATAGTATAACATAGGAAGATCTTTTATCCATACTAAATCCGAAATCGGATTTCTGATCCAATAAAGAATCCTTTCATACCTTTCCACTTTTTCTTTTACATAAGCTACCTTCCTTATACAATTCTCCTTCCTTCGTTATACTTATACATACACTTTTGTTTGAAGTATTATATAACCACTGGTATTCTATGGATCATACACAGATCCAAAAGAATAAAAGTGGTATGGAAAAAGAGACGGGTTAAATAGAAAGAAACGAATTCCAACAAATAAATTTACTAAAAAGGGGCGTTGCTTGGTCTTTTCTTTTATTTGATTAATATCTTTTCTTCGATTGGGACTGGAAGGCATAAATGAAAAATTCAGTATGCAATTTGAATGAGAATGGGATAGATTGTTTCCAATTAGTCATTGAGGATACACAAACAAAATCGAAACTAGAGAAGGTTGTCTTTTGTTTAACCTTACAAGTATTTTGTCGAGGTAATTATGTTACGTTCACATTATGTATCGTACAATACAATAAACGAATAAAATTTGTGTATGTATTCCCGGATGAACTTAACATATAAAAATATAGGCACTCGAATTGATCAAGAACAATCCAAAAAGAAAGTCAGATGAGTATCTCCTAAAATACTGAATATGGTAATACCACCGATTATACCAACTTTATACCAATTTAGATTAGATATGTATATCTTATATATCTTTCCTTTATCAAGGGATACTGGTGTAAGAAATTCCAATTTTTTTATTTGTCTGATGATAAATGGGAAATGAAAAACAAAAGAAATAAAGATGCCCTGCTGGGGGTTATGGTATGGGGATTAGCTCCCTGTCCTGTCCCATTTTTCACGGACAATGGAGAAATGAATTTTGAAATTCATCGGATTTTAGTTCGGGACTGACGGGGCTCGAACCCGCAGCTTCCGCCTTGACAGGGCGGTGCTCTGACCAATTGAACTACAATCCCAATGAGTTATATCGTATACATATTCTTAATGGTTTCAGACGAACATTCTATTCGTCGTGTTGTAACAGGGAGACGAATGATATACTGACTTATATTATATCCACATGGATATAGACTATCCATAGTTAGAATGGCACTGATTACTAGGAACCTGGGGTTATTTTATTATCAATAAATAAATAGATAATTAACCTTTCAATGAAAAAACCATTTTTCCTTTCATTATACTTGATTAAATGAAGTTTAAGTATAATGAATCTAAACCGTTAGAAAGATAAGAACAAATGATAAAACATAGAAAAGATAGAGAAAAAGGAGTCCTTCTCCTTTATGGATCAGGCATTTCTTTTTCTGTAGGACAAATTGTTTATATCATATTCATGAAGCGGCGAATTTTTGGGCCGAGCTGGATTTGAACCAGCGTAGACATATCGCCAACGAATTTACAGTCCGTCCCCATTAACCGCTCGGGCATCGACCCAGGAAGAATTCATTCTAGGTTTATGGATAATCCATGATCAGCTTCCTTTCGTAGTACCCCCAGGGGAAGTCGAATCCCCGCTGCCTCCTTGAAAGAGAGATGTCCTGAACCACTAGACGATAGGGGCATATCCGCCCGACGATCATCATACTATGATGATAGTAGTATAGTTTTTTGGAATTGTCAATACAATGTATAATAGGATGACTAGATCCGAAGACTCTTTCCGCTTTTTTATGTTAGAATTCCCGATTCTTTTTTGTTCATGAATAAACTATCCCATAGTATTATATTATATATAACGAATAACGAAAGGAAATATAGGATTCCTTCAGTTCGGGCAGTGATTGGTTCGACAGAACCAAAAAGGGTAAAACTTTCTTTTGGACTCATTAATTTAATTGGAACCCCTTGCTTCGTTCATTGTTCAGTTAAAATATACCTATCCAACACTAAGTCAGAAAAAAAAATGATAGAAATTTTCTTTTTTTTTATAAGAATTTGATTCAGGATACGAATCCCCCCCATCATATGATTCAAGAAAGTCTATTGAATTTATGTCGATGTCAGATTGGTACATGTATGAATCAAGTGAATCTTGTTTTGATGGGTCAGTAAAAGTAAACAAGTGGGGTCGGTCTTGAAACAATTCAATGCATTTTTTTTTTATCAAAATCAAATCAAAATTGACTCACTTTTACTTTTGGTAGTAATAAAAAAGGGTTGTTCCTAAATGAACCCCGATGTTATACATCTATCATGTATATATATAATATTATCTATGTGTATTATTATATATACATCTACATCTATTTAATGCCTATTTATTATATAGACATATATTTATATTCTATTTATATATAGATATATTCTATTTATATATAGATTTATATACATTAACCATATATATATTACCGTTATTATTATATGTATTATTATATGTATTATTAGACGTTAATTATACTGTAAGAGTATATTCATAATGGAAAATGGCTCATTTATGAATATGAATGAATCGAATAAAACGAGCCCTTTTAACTCAGTGGTAGAGTAACGCCATGGTAAGGCGTAAGTCATCGGTTCAAATCCGATAAAGGGCTTTTTTCTACTAAACTCAAGTTTGGGTCTTCGTTTTTAA